TATTTCACTCATATAACTATCTGGTTTAGTTCATCGCCCCGAATGATGAATAAAAAAATGAAGATATTTATTCAAGAATTCCACTGTTTTCCTAGAACGAAAATGCAAAAAATAGGTAAAATAAAAAAGTACATGTTCCAACGAATCGCACGTAGAGATATTGATAACACACATGGAGTTAATGGTATTTCATAACTAATTGATTGAGCAGCAGCTCGTAGACCACCTAAAAAGGAATATTTATTATTTGATCCATATCCGGACATAAGAAGTCCAATAGGCGCAATACTAGAAATGGCAATCCATAAAAAAACCCCTATACTGAGATCCGCTAAAACAAGGTGGTAACCAAAGGGAATTACTGAATAACTTAGTAAAATAGATATGACCGCGATAGACGGTCCGATACTGAATAAACTAATATCCCCCCTAGATGGAAGAAGATCTTCTTTGAAAAGTAGTTTGGTACCATCTGCTAGAGCTTGAAGAATTCCAAAAGGACCCGCGTATTCAGGTCCAATACGTTGTTGTACTCCCGCAGATATTTGTCTTTCTAACCACACAATTACCAGCACTCCTATTATGATTCCAAATACAGGAGTAAAAATAGGAATAAGTAACCATATGAGCCCATAAACCTCTTTTAAGGATTCCGATCTGGAAAAAGAATTGATAGCTTGTACTTTTATCGTATCAATTATCATTTCAACGATCAACTTCTCCCATAATAATATCTATACTACCTAGTATTGTCATAATATCGGCCAATTTCATTTTTTTAACTAGCTGAGGAAGAATTTGCAAATTGATAAAACCAGGTGGACGAATTTTCCATCTCCAGGGAAAAACACTCCGATCTCCTACCAGAAAAATTCCCAATTCCCCCTTGGGGGCTTCTACTCTCACATAAAGTTCTTGTTTAGACAATTCAAAAGTGGGCGAAGGTTTCTTACTAATGAATCGATAATCAAAATCATTCCATTCAGAATCCTTTGTTTTATCAAAACGCCGTACCTCTAAATTCTCATAGGGCCCTCCGGGAATTCCTTCCAGGGCTTGTTGAATAATTTTGATGGATTCCACCATTTCACCGATTCGGACTAAATAACGGGCTAGTGAATCTCCCTCTTTTTGCCATTGTACTTCCCAATCAAATTCGTCGTAAGACTCATAATGATCAATTTTACGAAGATCCCACGGAATTCCGGAAGCTCGTAGCATTGGTCCCGATAAACCCCAATTTATTGCTTCCTCTCCACTAATAATACCCACCCCTTCAACTCGTTCCAAAAAAATAGGATTACGCGTAATAAGCTTTTGATATTCAGTAACCCCTGTTAAAAAATAATCACAGAAATCCAAGCATTTATCTATCCAGCCATAAGGTAGATCAGCAGCCACCCCTCCGATACGGAAATAATTATGCATCATTCGCATACCTGTGGAAGATTCGAATAGGTCATATATCAATTCCCTCTCTCGGAAAATATAGAAGAAAGGGGTCTGCGCACCGATATCTGCCATAAAAGGGCCAAGCCATAACAAATGAGAAGCTATACGACTCAGTTCTAGCATAATTACTCTAATATAGCTCGCTCTTTTCGGTACTTGGATATTTCCCAACTGTTCTGGTCCATTTACCGTTATTGCCTCTGTAAACATAGTAGCTAAATAATCCCAACGTGTTACATAAGGAAGATATTGTATAATTGTTCGATTTTCCGCAATTTTTTCCATTCCTCTGTGTAAATAACCCAATACGGGTTCACAGTCAATAACATTTTCCCCATCTAGAGTAATGATGAGTCGAAGAACACCGTGCATTGATGGGTGTTGAGGACCCATATTGACTATCATGAGGTCTTTTCTTGTAGTCGGTACAGTCATATATTTTTTCCCCGATTCATTATTCCACGAATTGCTGAAAACCAAATGAAGTTCATTAAAAATAATAATTAATATTTATAATTATTATAAATATTATTATAATATAATATAATAATTATAAATATTATTATAAAAATAAAAAAAAAATGAACTTAACGAGTTTTTGGCTCCCGAATATCCAATTGACTAATTAATTCTTTATAGCGTACTCTATTTTTCTTTGACAAATAAGCCAGGAGTCGTTGACGTTTTCCCAGAATTTTGCGTAGACCTCTCTGAGATAAATAGTCTTTTCTGTGCAATTCCAAATGGGAAGTAAGTCTACGTATCTTATTGGTGAAACTGAATACTTGAAATTCAACAGACCCCCTATTTTCGTTTTTTTCTTCTTGCGAAATAACTGAAATGAATAAATTTTTAACCATAACAAAAAATTCTGCGTCCCTTTTTCTTTATTTACATTACAAATATAGATTTTACTAATCAGTAATAATAATGCCAGTCATTTTAATTTGTTATACACAATAATCGGGATTTATTCGTATACTTCTTTTTTTTTAATTCACTTAATTTTAATTGATAATCTTCTTTAACATTTTTTTTTTCAATTTTATTCAAATATAGATAAAAAATTTCTAACCTACAAAAGAGAAGAATTTTGACCTAAGATAAGAAGATTATGACGACTCATTACTTACTAGATAGAATTGCTAAGATCAAGGTCAGGTAATCAGTATCATGTACCATAATCTAATATAACAACATAAGGCTGTATATATTTGTTTGTGTTCATATACCATGTCAGAGATGCCGCTTGATCCATGTAATGTAAATGTATCATCAACTAATTATCAATCGTGGATACATATGTATCCTTGACATAACGAAACGACTACCATTATTGGTATCAAACCAATAGCGATTCATACAAGCAAAATCTTCGAATCGATAATTTGGCCAAAGAAATAATTTGAACTTAATAAATCGATTTGTATCTACATCAAGATGCTTATCCTCATAAAAAAATTGACCGCAGCGCTTTACATTATTCCCATTGCAAAATACTTGATTTCTATCCCCAACATTGACATTTCTTGAATTGAAACAAATGAGAATTCTCAATTCTCTACGACGTCTAGGAGATAAAAAATTATCAGGAAGACCATTCTTATCAACATTTCTTTTTTCTTGGTATCTTCGATTAGTTTGGCGCTTACTCTTATGCACCCGTGAAATAGCTATGGTTTGGTACATGATAAATTGTCCGTCCCATTTTATGGATAGCCGAGCTGGTTCAATAATCAATAGTCCCCTTTTTATCAATTTTGTAAGAGTTGTAGACTTCGGAATCAGCATTACATCCAAACTTATTTCGTCCCTTTGAATAGAGGATATAGCAATTTCCTTTGGATTTCTCAATCTAAGGAGTAGGCAATATACCTTGATATTATTTAGTATTTTTTGATTAAAAGCATTATCCCATTTCAATTGAAAAAGAAAATATCTTTTCAGGAAGAAATCTAGTTCCGCTCCTATCATGGATTTATTTTTATTTTTGCTTTTTTGAATGTATGATCCCCGATAATCTTCTTTAACATTTTTTTTTTTTTTCGATGGATCAGATCCAATATTTTTGTTATTTTGTGCATATGATCCAAGATCTCCTTGGACTGGCTGTTGTTTTTCTTCTTGATTTTGATTCTCAAATTCAAGAGATTTTTTTGGATTATATAATCTATCTTTTTTTTTCTTTTCGTTGATATTTTTACTAATGGTTTTATTTATATTAAATTTAAAAAGAAGTAAATTGATTGGTATGATCCACGGTTGAATCTTATATGTATTATAAAGTGACACAAATTCTGGTAAAAACCAAAGTTCTAGATTTGATATCGGACAATTTAGGATTTCTTCATTCATTCCCATCCAGTCCAAAAATGTTTTTGTTTGATTGGTTGGGCAGATTTGTTTATGAATCGGGGCATTCATAAACACTTTCTTATCCATTTTTTCAATTTTTTCAATTATTTGATAATAATTAGTCCGAGTCTTAGTATTTTTATTAATGTTGGCGCTGTCCCCGATATCTCTATTTCTCCATTCCTCAATATCGATCTTTTTTCTAAGACAAAAATTAAAAGTTCTCCAATCAAAATATTTTCTATCCGGATTTTTATCCCTATCAATAATAGAATCTTCTGGTAGATAGTTTCCAAGATCTATATCTTTCGGCAAATAAAAAAGTTCGGGATTATAATTATTGTAATTATAGGAAATCCTTTTTGCCTCGTTTACTTGGAATGGCGACCCATAAATATATGAACCTTTCTTATCTTCATAATTCAGATATTTATTTGATAAAAGATCATATTTGTAGTTTTTTAATTTATCTTTTTGGTTCGGTAATGAATTTACTGCATATGCAAAATTTTTTTCTTTCTTGTAATGAATTAATCGGTCTTTTTCATATGAATAAAAATTGGTTGAGTTTTTATTTTGAACCAAAAAATTTTGATTGATTCTATTCCGCCAATTTTTCGGTACTAATCTAGACCATCTAGTCTGAGATAAATTGTATTTATAGTGATCATTACCCATTAACCAGCTTTTCCATTCATTCATTTTAAAACCGCTAAGTTTATTATACCTTGATTCGGAATGAAATATTCCGTGTGTTCCAAAAAAATCTTTTTTTATTCTATCCTTAATAAAAGGAATTGTTCCGTGATATTGAAATAAAAATTTCAAGTAATGCTTGTTGATAACTTGGGCTTGTGATAATTTGTAAAATACATATGCCTGTGACAACGAAGAAAGGTCACAAAAAATCTGCGAATTTTTTTTTCTAATATTAGAAAAAAACTTTTTTATAGTCGAAATAAAATAAATTTTATTTTTATCACTATAAAATCCTTTTTTATTTGTTTCATCATTGGAATTATCCGTTATTTTGTTTTTTAATTGAAGTAAAATTTTTACATGTATTCTGGGAATATTAATGATACGTAAAAAAATATCTTTGTATATCCTTTCAATAAACAAATAAAAAAAATAGTGATATTTGCGCATTAGTCGAGCACTTCTTCTTTTTAATATCTGCCAAATCTTTTTTG